AATACTTAAACTCCTCATTAGTTAATAATCCTAGTGATTCGATTTCTATGTTTATTCTGATAGGAAATAGGATATTAAAAAAAATTCTTTTTCATCGAATGACTATTCATTTATTGTATTTTCATGTAAATAAAATAGGGGACAAAAAAACTCTATGGAAAAATGGCAGTTCAATTTGATGTTGTCTAATAAGGAGTTAGAGTTAGAACGCAGGTGTGGATTAAGTAAATCAATGGATAGTCGTAGTCCTATTGATGAACATTTCAGTGAAAGTGAAGATTCGAATAGAAATGATAGGGATCATCGTAGTTGGAGTTATAGTAACAGTTCTACTTACAGTAATGTTGATCATTTATTTGGAGTCAAGGACATTGGGAATTTCATCCCTGATGACACTTTTATAGTTAGGAATAGGAATGGGGACAGCTATTCCATCTATTTTGATATTGAAAATAAACTTTTTGAGATTAACAATGATCATTCTTTTCTGAGTGAACTCGAAAGACCCTTTTCGAGTTATCCGAATTCTGATTATCTGAATAATGGATCTAATAGTGACGATCCTTACTATGATCGTTACATGTATGATACTCAATATAGTTGGAATAATCATATTAATAGTTGTATTGACAGTTATCTTGATTCTCAACTACGCATTGATGCTTACATTGTAAGTAGTAGTGAAAATTATAGTGACAGTTCCATTTTTCGTTCCATTTATGGTGAAAATAGAAATAGTAGTGAAAGCGAGAGTTCCAGTATAAGGAATGCCAGCGATTTCACTATAAGAGAAAGTTCTAATAATCTCGATATAACTCAAAAATACAGGCATTTGTGGGTTCAATGCGAAAAGTGTTATGGATTAAATTATAAGAAAATTTTGAAGTCAAAAATGAATATTTGTGAACAATGTGGATATTATTTGAAAATGAGTAGTTCAGATAGAATAGAACTTTTGATTGATCCAGGCACTTGGGATTCTATGGATGAAGACATGGTCTCTCTGGATCCCATTGAATTTCATTCAGAGGAGGAGCCTTATAAAGATCGTATTGATTCTTATCAAAGAAAGACAGGGTTAACTGAGGCGGTTCAAACAGGTATAGGCCAACTAAATGGTATTCCCGTAGCAATTGGGGTTATGGATTTTCAGTTTATGGGTGGTAGTATGGGATCTGTAGTTGGGGAGAAAATGACCCGTTTGATCGAGTATGCTACCAAAAAATTTATACCTCTTGTTATAGTGTGTGCTTCTGGGGGTGCGCGTATGCAAGAAGGAAGTTTGAGCTTGATGCAAATGGCTAAAATATCTTCTGCTTTATACGATTATCAATCAAATAAAAAACTATTTTATGTACCAATTCTTACATCTCCGACTACGGGTGGGGTGACGGCCAGTTTTGGTATGTTGGGGGATATCATTATTGCCGAACCCAATGCCTACATTGCATTTGCGGGTAAAAGAGTAATTGAACAAACATTGAATAAAACAGTACCTGAAGGGTCACAAGCGGCCGAATATTTATTCCAGAAGGGCCTATTCGATCTAATTGTACCGCGTAATCTTTTAAAAAGCGTTCTGAGTGAGTTATTTCAACTCCACGCGTTCTTTCCTTTGAATCCAAATTCAAAGACTATTTAGTTTAATTAGTTTTTTGTAGTAAACACGTAGTTAGTTTATCGGAATCAAAGTAAAAATAAGAAGAATGGGGTTTTCTTTTAAGATCTAATTCTAGAAAGAATCACAAGTTGCATATAATTTTTATTTTTTACTAATATTCATGATTAATAATCGGAAAGCCTCTATAAAAGAAAAAAGAAGGCATTCTTGCTTTTGTGAAATTAGACGAAGTTCGTCTTACCTTTTTACGTATTTATTATATAATAAATTCAAAATATAGAATTGTTTTCTATATCTCTCATTTTGACTAAGAAGCCTAGAAATCTTTCAGTAATTTGCAAAAAACCTTTTCTTTATTAAATTAGAAGTAGAAGACAAGAACAAACGAAGAAGAATAAGAAACTACATTTTCATACATATCTTTCATGTCGAAAGATGAATAAGTCCATTTATTTAGTTCTACATTCCTTGCACTTATTATATATACTTCGATCTATATTAATGAAAATTAAAGTTTCATAATTACAATAATAGTAATTAGAATCGAATTAATAAGAATTTTCATTCTATAATTAAGAATGAAAAATTCTTACAAGATATCTTTATAACAATAGAAACAATATAATAATAACAGGTACAAATAGTAAATTAAATCGAGGTATTCATTTTATGATAACTTTCAGCTTTCCCTCTATTTTTGTGCCTTTAGTGGGCCTAGTATTTCCGGCGATGGCAATGGCTTCTTTATTTCTTTATGTTCAAAAAAACAAGATTGTTTAGATCTGATAGGACTAAATCTTATTTCTTTTTTTTTTTTTACTTAGATAAAAAAAATCTCTATTTATTTGAGTATGGTATAACATATAACATGGGGTTTCT